AATCGTTAATAGTTAAGGAGTCAAATGGGCTTTTTGGGGATAGAGGGACTTGAACCCTCACGATTTTTAAAGTCAACGGATTTTCCTCTTACTATAAATTTCATTGTTGCCGGTATTGACATGTAGAATGGGACTCTATCTTTATTCTCGTCCGATTAATTAGTTCTGCAAAAGAACTATCAGACTGTGTGGTGAATGCTTTGATCAATGAATATTCGATTCTTTCTTCAATATGGAATCGATTCACAACAATTTTTACCTTTTTCATATAAAAATACAGATTAAGGTCGTCATTAATCATTTGATAGAGTATTTCAGTACGTATACGTATGTATATACGCATATCCTTCATCTTTTCGGAAGTTTCAATGGAAGGATTACTCTACCAATGCAACACAGTCAATTCCATTTGTTAGAACAGCTTCCATTGAGTCTCTGCACCTATCCTTTTTTCACCTTCTGGGCCTTTGTTTGTTTTAGGATTTGGCTCAGGATTGCCCATTTTTATTAATTCCGGGGTTTCTCTGAATTTGAAAGTTCTCACTTAGTAGGTTTCCATACCAAGGCTCAATCCAATTAAGTCCGCAGCGTCTACCAATTTCGCCATATCCCCTTTTTGTTTTGAGATTAGGATCTCATTTTTATTCAGATGTCGTTCTCTTTTTTATTTCATTTCTGCTGGAACCGTTGAATTCATTAAATACTGATTCCTAGTTTTTCTCCTCTTTGATTTCTTGGCTATCTTCTTTCATCTTCTATAGGAAACCCGCACCCGCATTTGGTCCAATCAGAAACGATTCTATCATTTCTGTATCTGCAATTCAATATAGATGGAGATATACCACGTATATATGTCTCTCTTCTGCTCGTTTTTCCCATGCAATTTGGAATACTTGAACGGTCGATTCTTTTTTTCGTCTGAGCTTCCATCTTTACGAATCAAAGCGCAATAATTTCTAATTATTTAAAACAAATCATTCCATTTATAAATAAAAAATATATATATGATGATATGAAATAAAATATATAAATGTAATAAAAAGACTTTCAAATATCATTTGAAAGCAAAAACGAAAATGATTTAATCTAAAAATAGATCGAATCAATTTTAATATTAAATGCTATACTATAGAATTGTACTATATAATTGTGATGTGAGAAAAAAACTAAAATTATATATCGATAGATTAATCGTTATATTCTATGGTCTATGGTAAGTATGAGTATTGAATATTTCCTTTCAATTCTATATTCTATTTTTTAGATAGTCATATTCATTATGACTAGCTAATAGGAATCGCCAAGAATGCAAATATAAGTATATTAATTAAAATTAATAGCTAACAATAGTTTATTGAATCCCTATGCAGGTATAATTTATCTTATGTGAGCCTGCTTAGCTCAGAGGTTAGAGCATCGCATTTGTAATGCGATGGTCATCGGTTCGATTCCGATAGCCGGCTTTTCTCTATTTATTTTCTTCGAGTTTTTACACGATTGAGAATGCCCTTTTGAAATCCGAAATCAAATAATATTGAAAAATATATATATATATATTTTTTTATCTTATAGGAACTTACAACTATGCCATGAAAAGAATCCCTTTTATCTATTTTTTATCTATATAGAATCTATATAGAATCTATATAGAATATATATAGAATAGAAAGGTCTGGATATTTATTCATCTAATTATTCTTTAGAGTACAAGTACACTACTTCCGTAAACTTCGCTTCATTTATCATTTAGTTCAGTTTTAGTTTAGGTTTATTCTGTAAAATGAAATTTCATCAATAAGAATTCAATATAAATAAGAATAAGGAGTCTTTATGTCGCGTTACCGGGGACCTCGTTTCAAAAAAATACGCCGCCTGGGAGCTTTACCGGGACTAACTAATAAAAGGCCTAGAGCCGGAAGTGATCTTAGAAACCAATCACGTTCCGGTAAAAAATCTCAATATCGTATTCGTCTAGAAGAAAAACAAAAGTTGCGTTTTCATTATGGTCTTACAGAACGACAATTACTTAAATACGTTCGTATCGCCGGCAAAGCCAAGGGGTCAACAGGTCAGGTTTTACTCCAATTACTTGAAATGCGCTTGGATAACATCCTTTTTCGATTGGGTATGGCTCCGACTATTCCTGGAGCCCGTCAATTGGTTAACCATAGACATATTTCAGTCAATGGTCGTATAGTAGATATACCAAGTTATCGCTGCAAACCCCGAGATATTATTACGGCGAGGGATGAACAAAACTCTAGAGCTCTGATTCAAAATTCTTTCGATTCATCCTCTCAGGACGAAATGCCAAAACATTTGACTCTTCAACCATTCCAATATAAAGGATTAGTCAATCAAATAATAGATAGTAAATGGGTCGGTTTGAAAATAAATGAATTGCTAGTCGTAGAATATTATTCGCGCCAGACCTAAACCTAACGAAAAGAAAATAAAAAATCACAAGGGTTCGGACAATTTTGATCCCTTTCGTCGAAGT